AAAAGACATATCTTACCTTTACTTTACATCGCATTTATTCTTTCAGAACCTTACTATCTATTGAGCTTGAACTACTAAATCTCTATTATTACATACCAGGGTTTACTACAGTTTCACTGCCCTTCAGGGAGCTAGCCCTGCTTCTTCTTCAGTGTTTGCTAACTGCTTCTGTGCTTAATCCCGCATGATAAGAGGAGGTTTCTGAAACGGACACGGACTCAAAACTCCCTGAGTCTATACCTGGTGAACTCCCTGGGGCTGAGAAGAAAGCTTCTCATTCGATTGGAACATTTACTTCGAGGGCACTCATAACTAAAGTACTGGGGAGCGGTTTGTTTCCCTTGTAGGTAGTCCTTGTTGGAGAGTCATAGCTTATCTCAATTGAGAGTCCTGCGCTGCGTCTTATCTAGACCGCTGCCAGCCGGATTGAAATTCCAGTTGTTGGAAGAGCTACTGCAACTAAAGCAAGAGATACTAGAACTATTGAATTCACAGCTACTTCTGCAACTAACTACTGAGACTCTTACTTGAATCATTTATGGAACTCTCGTCGGAGCCTGTTCTTTCTTCTACGAAGCCTCCTGTAAAGGCATCATTTCCATCCGTCTCAGTAAAGGCTTCAGTTGTTGAATTACCTGGAGTTTCCTCAACACCCACTACTAGAGAAAGTGAAGATGGTTCATTTACAGACCCTGTCACTCTTTCTTATCCTGTAGTTTCATATGGAATGGTTTCAGCTTCCTCTACTCCTACTAGGTCTACTTAGCCTTTTATTCCGAGGTGGCTTGCTTTCCTGGGGCTGCTAGTCTTTCCTATCCCTATGGTGTAAGGAATGCTTACTATCCTATTTATTAGGTAACTCCCCTTCTCCTCTCCTTTCTTAGCTCTAGGCTTCAGCTTTCCTTCATCACAGTGAATGTAAGCAACACACCCAAATCTCCTGAGATATGAATAAGTAGGGACTGATTGAAACCATACCTCATCTGGAACATGGAAATTGATTGCTGTGGAAGGGTATTTGTTGATGATGTGCACAGCTGTGTTTGCAGCATCTGCCCTGAAAGTCTTGGGAAGTCCACACTCACAAAGCATACTTCTGACCTTTTCAATGATTGTGCGGTTCATCCTTTCAGCTACCCCGTTTTGTTGAGGGGTGTATGCACATGTCTTACAATCCCATTTCTCCGATTCACAGATCTTCCATTAAGGGATCTAACATTAAGGGATCTAACATTGATTTACCATTCCTCCTATGAAGTGAACAACTAACCAAACCTTTCTTCCTTGGCTTACTTGGCTTCCCTTGCTTTCCTACCATTCCCAACTAACCTACTTTCCTAGTTCTTTGATTCTGATATTCCTATTCCTGGGATTACTAGTTCTCACATTCCTCTTTTCTTTCTGGTTTCCCGGATTTCTCTTCTTCCTACTTTCTTTGCTCTCCTGGCTTTCTGGATGTGAGGGTTAGCTTAAAAAGAACTATCTCTAGCTCTCCCAGCTAAGATGTACGATGTCTGATACCGATTCAAGCTCACTCAGAGATATATGATTTATGTGTTCTATGGGTTTGAAAACAGGGATGGTAGGGTTTCTTCCATTGAAAAGAAAGAAAGCTTATTTAGGACCTCTGAGACCGTTTAGCTCTTATTCCTCTTTGGAAGTGACTTTGTGATGGGATTGGGTCTTCTGTGAGGGATCATTCTATTAAACGAATAAAGTGAACGTTTCCGGACGTTTTCTGGTTGGGAGAGCGTACAAAGCAAGGACTCGGAGGTCGGTGTAGTTAGGATAGTAATATAACCTATTACCTATTGGTAACCTATTGCTGTACGTATCCCCTATAAGATCTTGTCCAGCATCTTTGTCTAGCTAATCTTAGGGACTGTAAGCAAAGGATGTCACTATAGCTAACCTTCCCAAGTAACAGTACCTAATTTGACCAATTTTGATTTTATAAGAAAACAAGGAAAGTCAACTACCCTATTCCCAATTCCCAAGCCAACCAAACCAGGGAAGCTAGGTCCAACCATTACCCTTTTCGAGCAGACTCAGAAAAAGAAGAAGCCAACCCAGATCCTTATTCGCGGTAGCAGCTACTTCTTCTGCTTCTTCGGTTGTTGCCGCCTAATTAGCTACGATCAATGAAAATCTCTACAGAGAAGAAAGCTGTGCCCATATCTATAAGCAGCGCTTTGTCCTTTCTATATAAGCTGCACTACGCTGAATGAGAAAAATTTCCTGCTCCCATCTATTTGTTGTGGGGCATCCCCGTTCCCAATGACTGTTCCTGGAGTTGGAGGAAATTGCTGAACTTGAGGGACACCTTTCATCCGGTCGGTAATGGGAAAGGTACTTTTCTTTGGTTCGACAACAGGCATCCGTTAGGTCCCATTGTTCAAAAGTATAGTAGTAGAATCTGTTATGATACAGCTATTCCGGTCTATGCCAAAGTCAACACTATTATTGAAGAAAACGGCTGGAAGTGGCCGGCGGTTAGATCTTTCAATAGGCCCCCTCTTCGTTTCACTCGAGCCTCTTTGCCCCTCGAGTCCACTCAAGAACTACTTGACTGACTAGCGACAGGGAGATTTGAAAGACTGATGGAGAGCACACCCGCGAACTATGGAACAAGGTTACCCCCACACTGAAGAAAGAGTACAACAAACAATAAGGATAAGATGAATGCAAGAGATAGAAAGGCCTTTTTCGAGACAAAAGAGGCTTACGTATCTTCTTCCCTTATCAGAACGCTTTGACCCTTTGCCCATAGTTACAGAGATTCCAGATTCGCGGGAATCAATAGAAAGAATTTCTTTGTGGACAGAAAGGTAGCTTGCTTACTTAGTGCTTGTACTAAGGAAAGATTACGACTCCGATAGATAACCAAAGAGCAGACAGGAGCAAGCCAGAGACCTATTACATATGAGCTAGCGAATACCTCAGCTACAGGAGTGGAAGAATTTGAGTTAGAAGCTCTAAGGAGAGTCTCCTTTCCGGACTTGAAAGCGAGTAAACGAAGACAGTCGGTAAAGAAGTTTTCGCAGTAACAGGAGTTGCACAGTTCTAGAATTAGAGGAATAAGATTGACTTACCGGACTTGAAAGCGATTAAAGGCAGATAGAATTAAGGCGAAAGAAAGCCCAGAAAGCAGCTATTTCCCGTATTCCCAGCCGAAAGGGCATTCTCTTGAAGAAAGACCGTAGAGTGAAGGCGATATATGATATAGCCAGGCCAGGAAGGCCCATGTTTCCTCCATGAGAAGGTACAAAGACATTGCTGCTCAGTGAGACAATGTTGTCAATAGCAGCCAGAGCAGAGGACTTATTGATATATGGTGAAAGTTCGCCTTCTTGTGCCAACATCTCCCTACTAACTAGATTTAGAAATTCTGGCGCAAGTCGCTGCAAAGAATAGAAAGCCAATGAAGAAAATAGTTCAAATGAAATCCTATCCCGTAATGCTTGTCAACGAGAGAAGGCTTCAGGGTAGCTTCTGGAGTTCTTAGAGAAGGCTTACTTAAAGAGGTTCTTAAGAAGGAGTTTCAAACAGACCGACCTTTAGGCACTGACGTTACTCTTCCACTTCTTGATTCAGTCGAGAACAACATCTGCTCTGTGAAAGCTTACCGGAAACTCTCACCAGAAGGTCAAATCTGTGCAGTGTAAGCTTGATCTCTTTGAATTGGGTATTCCCCCAACCTGTCAAACAAAGAAAGCTAGTATAGGCATGAAAACAGCTTGCTTAGAGAGCTTCCCTTCCCCTTACAGGCAAGCTTGAACTTCCCTTCCTAACGAGCCAACAAGTTAGAGATGTAAAGACGGTTCCTTACCAGGAGTCAATCCCACAAGAATCCTAGCTTGATTGGTTTGATGTAAGCGAATGCGAGTACAGGGAAACGAGACAGCTCACAACAAAGCTTAGGCTCACTTCTGACCGAAAGTCCAATTCAATCATTCAAAGCTCACTGAGCACTTCTTTCCTTAGTTTGAGGACGTTAATGAGTTTCAAAGGATAATAGCTGATCTAGAAAACCTGAAAGTCTCTATATCAGACGAGGATCAATACTGATGTCCTTACCAAAACAGAATTCAATTCAATTCAACAGCAAAAGAAGGATAGCTTGATCCTCAATGCCTTTGATCATCTTTTTCTAGGTAGGGAATTGCTTATCTCGGTAAGCTAAGAATGTTAGAAACAAAGAACTAGGACAGAACAGGAAATGGAGAAGGAGGTTAGAATCAAAGAACAGTAAATGGAGAAGGAGGTTAATGTGTATTTCATTCTATCTACATTTGAACTAATTGAGTGTATCCAGTCTTATCCATTAATGTAATTACAAGAAGAATAGTACCAAGCATGTAGGTTATAGTTTTCACTTTACTGGGTGAAGGTTTCTGTAGTTCAAGTGGGTCAAAAGTGGTTTGCGGAAACATATCTCTAATAATTCGATTGAGAGGCTCCTCGCACTCACATGGACTTACACTTTTGTGTATTATACAAACATGATTCACATACACATCTCGTGTATATTGCAATACATTTGGTAAATTATCTGAAAATAATAATGAAGGTTTGTTCAAAAGAGGTCCAGGAGCTATTTCCATTAACACTGTTATACTGAACAGTATACAAAAGAAGACTGCAGTGCGAGAATTTATGGAGGATGATAATGCATTTGAGATATTCTGCTGAACACTTTCATATCTTTTATGTAAAACATTTTTGATGAGAAAATCACCAGTAGTATCCAAACACTTTAATCCAGATGATGGGAAAATGCTTTGTTTAAACCTACTACGAAGTATGCTTAATAATTCATTATTACCAGTTGATCCATATGGTGATGTGAAATCTAAGTTTAGGTTTTTGATATAACTATGAAGTATATTAGGTAGTATTACTTTCTCTGTTGAGTTTGTACCACTGGTCTGATGTCTCAATTTCTCTCGCGTTAGGATATGAATTGGATTTTCTGTGGAACTGTTGACCAGTGGTCCTCTAAATAAAGGAGATTTCATTTTCATATCTAAATTCACCAATATGTAGAGCACCACAGGTCAGAAGTAAGAAAGATAATATATATGTCTATTGGTTAAATCAATTCTGGCGAGAGATCAAATTCAGATTACTGTTCAATTATTTGAGTTCAGTCTAATTTTCGACCTAACAAGAGCAACGGAATCACGCTCTGTAGGATTTGAACCTACGACATTGGGTTTTGGAGACCCACGTTCTACCGAACTGAACTAAGAGCGCTTTCTTATCACAATTGATAAGACTGTAAAGACGAGGATTCTTTTTTTTTTTTTATAACCCCAATAAATTTTCCACGCCTATACTATCATATATAATATGAGAAATTGAAAGATTATCTATGTCCAATTTGAATCGATTACCAAGCCATGTCCCCTCATGCTATATGAGACTGAACTCTCAGTTTGTATATGTGGAAAGAGACCTAAGAGAACTGAAACTGACTTCTAACCTAGGCTCTGACTCTCTTATTTTGACTTCTTTCCTTCTTTTCCCGTAGGATCTCCCAAGAAAAAGCCAATATCCTGAGAGTGATCTATAAATTCCCACGAAGGCCAATCAGCATCACTAAAACAAGAGCAAGTTGAGAGGAAGGTGTCAAGTGCAGACAATTCAGAGAAGATATCTCAACAATCTTTTGAAAGCGTTTAATAGGAAGGAATAGAAACTTGAATCTAAACCTTCTTTTCTATCTAAGGTCTCATCAGAAATTGTGAAAGTTCACTGAGTAAGCTATGTCAGGTCTGGTTATGCTAGCAACCACCAAGAATGCTACGATAGAGATGAGGATTAGCAAAGTGGAACTTACAACAGCAGAGCAGACAAAGAGGACCCAGAAGTGACTATGGGAGAAGGGAGAGGTTCTTTCCATGCCAGCCTTGACCAATAGATCAGTAATGTTTTGAGAAAGATAGAAGCAGAAGTTCTACTCACTTTTTGACCAAGATTGAGCCAGATACTTTATAGAAAAGATGGCATTTTTGATGCATACTATGTCATCAATATGAAGAGGATTGGACCATGTGATTCTAAGATCATCAACATATACTAGAATGTACAGAGCATGACCACCGCTCAGAAAGAGAGAGAGAGAAAGTTTACTGAAAACCAAGCTCAGAGAGTTCTTTCAAAGCAGCAAGAGTAGTCATGAATAATTCTTCCTTCGATTGGATAATTCCCATTGGATTGTCAGCTATTGCATCAAATGTTCCAGCTCCGCCCAATTCTCGAAGTCATGTTAGGAGAGGTATTTATTACTCGACTAAAAGGAGAGGGAGGCCACTATCAGCTACTCTGCAACTTCTCATCCCACGGGTTGGCATTTCTCTTTTCTTGCTCTTTCTTTTCTTTCTCTTTCGGTAGTGGACGGGCTAAAGGGATTTGCTTACGCGCTAGCGCTTTCGTTCACTTTTTCTCACATTTCTAGTACCAACTAATACTAATTCATTCGGGCGAGAGTCTTCTTCTATAAGGAGATGGTAAATAAACAAGTGCTCCAGTTCCACCGGTTCCTAATTAATGGGGGAGTTGCTGCGCTCTCTTCTATGTAAATAGAGATTTTCCACGGTAAAAGAAGTGCTTGGCTTTGTTACTACATCCCGATAAATAGGTTAGGTTACTTTCTTGCTACGCCCGTTGACTAACTAGAAGAAAGAGAATGAATAGACAGGATAACTAGTTCCCGTTGGTTGACAACAGCTCCCTTTTCCTTTAGCTTACCAGTTATACCTAATGTGGCGCGGTCGACATATTACTATAGGGCGAGCTATGTTAGCCAACCCTTTCCTCAGCTGCAAGGTCTCTGCCAGAAGTTTCAACCCAAACTCAGGCAACTTAAGCACCGGCTCAATCACCATCTTCAAACCGTCAAAAGCCTTTTGACAAGCTTCAGACTAGTTCTAACCCCGATCCATCACCAGAGTCAATTCGTACACTTCTATAGTTAGACTCATGAATCTATAAACTGAAGATAGGACCCTCCCCGGTGAAACAAGATCGGCCTGTTTGTTTATTTTACCGTGGAAACACTAGAAACAATGGGTCAGCTCACAACTCGAAACGGGCGAAGCCACTTCCTGATCATAATTGCTCTAGTGAATAACTAAAGAAAATAGATGAATAGATGGGAGATAGAAGAGAAAGAAAGAAATTCTAAGCATCTATCATAGGTTCACTAATTACTTGAGTGACTGTTGGCGGGTTTCTTTGTATGTGTTGTCCGGAAAGAGGAGGACTCAATGATTATTCGTTCGCCGGAACCAGAAGTCCAAATTTTGTAGGGATCCCATAAAAACTTCTTTCGAGGAATGGGCTAAACCCGGTCATTTCTCAAGAACAATAGCTAAGGGACCTGATACTACCACTTGGATCTGGAACCTACATGCTGATGCTCACGATTTTGATAGTCATACCAGTGATTTGGAGGAAATCTCTCGAAAAAGTATTTAGCGCCCATTTCGGCCAACT